GACTAATAATACGATAACTCCAAAGATCCAATTGTTGAATCAATTGAAACCTGTAATAATTCCTAGAAGAAAGAAAAGAGGTGTTTGGTAAAAGATTATTCTTTTCTCTCACATATTGAATCTCGCCCAGAGAAAACGACTCATTTACGAAATTATTGCTTTTACTAAAAATACTTATGAATTTTCGAAATGTAATGACTAGAAGAGCTAGTGATAATAATGATCCGCATAAAAGAGCTGCATAGCCCAATACCATCATACTTACGTGCATCATTAACCAATGGGATTGGAGAGCTGGTACTAATATTTCGGATTGATGCATTTCAGTTAAAAGACCCGAAGTAGCAAAACCTTGGGTAAAAATAGCACTTGGCGCGGTTATTGCCTTTAAATAGTTTTTATACTTTTTAAAATACGGAACCATATGAATAATGGAGAAACTCCATGAAAGAAAGATTAATGATTCATATAAATTACTTAATGGTAAATATCTCAAATAAATCCAACGAGTCATTAATAATCCTGTTATACAGAAAAAAGTAGTCATCATCCCCTTTTCTAACGAATCATATAGTCCTATGATTTCATCGACTAATAAGGTTATCAAATGAATTGTAATTACAATTGAAACGACTGAAAAGGATATATGAGTTAATATATGCTCTAAAGTTGAAAATATCATAAAAAAATTTAAATTAAAAAAGGAAGGTTTCTCAATTTCAATTATAGGATAGGAATTGAAATCGGGAATTGAATTCAGTATAGGACTTACTCTTTTAGGAGATGTCATGCCGCCACTCGGACTCGAACCGAGATGCTCTAGCACTGCTTCCTAAGAGCAGCGTGTCTACCGATTTCACCATAGCGGCTTGTTCGAAATTATAATAACCTATTTTTATTCAATCGTCGAGATTGAAGTAGTCAATTCAATGCCATATGCAATATATATATATAATATATATTTAGGAAAGATTAAAATTGCTGAATAAAAACTTTTTATTAGAATTTTACCGTAACGCTTTCAATAATCCTTATTTTTATTGGTCTATTTTTTATTATAGTGTTATAGTCTTCGTTTTATTTAACTTAAAAATGGGATTTGAAAATACTTTATTATTTTATGCTCGAATAAAATCTAATAACTGGTGCAACTTGATAGTTATAACCTCAATTTATGGATTGAACTCAAAACGTTCTTTCTCATTTTTAATTTTTTAATAATTCATTTCTTAATGATTTATTTTATGAATCTCAAAAAATGCATTTTTTCGATGACATAAAAATCCTATTTTTATGTATCACAATTTTGTTGATACATGCAGGGGATTGTAACTCTTTGCATAGCTTTGTATTAAATGTCAGTGTTTGTTTTAATTGTGTAGAGAATTTGTTTACCAAACAAATTAATTCAATATTGAATATTGGTAGGTTTTGGACTAGGCTAGGGGATATTATGTAATAAAAAATTTCAATTTCTAGCCTAAGTAAATCCTATTTTTAGTATAATCACTTAAAAAAAGGTTTTTCTTAATTGGCTTAAATGAAAAATAAATTAAAAATTAGGGGTATATCCTAATAAATTAGGGGTATATATCCTAATAATAAGTTATAGAAAGAATAGTTTAGAAAGTTATAAAACACATCTTAAACTTAATTAATTAGTTTCAACAACCTATTAGTTTTGACTACAAATTTTATATTATATATTTTCTTCTATATTATTTTAATAAATAGATTTATATATTTTAAATCTATTAAATAGATTTATAGTTATGCTTTTACAGTATAAAATAATATAAATAAATAATATAAATAAAAGAGAAAGGTTTTTTATTATTGAATCGATGGGGATTCTTATTTTCCCCACCCTAAAAACAATAAAGCCTACTCAAAAGAAAGGTTAATCTTGTGCTTGCGTTTATTCTTTTTTCAAACAAAGAAGTATAGTATTATACTTTAAATTTAGTAGACACAAGAATCCTTTTTTTATTTTTATTATAAAAGCGAAACTAATTCAATTTAATATTGCTATTGATCGGGTCAAAACATTAGAGAATACCCAGTTTTCCTTTTATTTCTATTTAGATATTTTTTATTATCTATATATTTAGATAAATATATATTTATCTATATTAATACATTATATAATATAAGTTAATATATATTATAATATATATTATAATTTATAATATAATTATATTATATTATATAAGTTAATGAATATAATTATAAGTTAATATAATTTATAATTTTTATAATTTTTTTAGTATTATTTAAAATTAATTATTTATATAAATAAAGTATTTAATTATATAAATTAAGTATAAAGTATTAATTTGCATTCTAAAATTCTAAAAGTATTAATATTTAATTAATATTTATTATAATAATTATAATATAATACAAATTTTAATTTTTAGAAATTTTTTAACTTATAAAATAAAATACAACTTATAAATAAAGAAATTCTAAAAAATTTCCAATTATAAACAAATTAGACTGACTGTCTTTCGAGCCAGAACAACTCAAATTATTCTTTAATTATTTATTTGTTGGATAAAAAAAACTTTTTGAATTCCTTGTAGAAAGAGATTTACCTAACGAAAAAGCTTTCAATGCTGCCCAATATCCTTTCTTTTTCCAAATATTTTTACGAATCCGCTTTTTTGAGATAGAAGTACGTTTTTTCGGAACTGCCATTAAAAATTATAATAAGTATTTAATTGCTATAGTTGGATGTCAAAGACATCTATTGTTCAAAACCAATTGTTCTTTATTTTTATTATTAATTATCTAGTTATCTATTTATTTTCTAGATTGTACTCCCTTCATAAAAATATAAATATAGAAAATCGCGTAACTAAATACTAAATAAAATAATAGTACTGGGAACAAAATAATAAAAAAAAAATCATTTTCTATTCCATACAATATCGAATAATTCATATTTATTTTATTGGTCCTCTTCTATACTCATTCAAATCCATATCTATAAAATTTGCTATGCCGTATAAATCTAATTAATTAACGTTGATATGATAATCAAATAAAAACAAAAAAAAATACAAACAAAAAGACTATACCTCTCTTTATATCTCTGTTTTATATCTCTGTCTAGTTTCTTTTTTTTTGTCGTCCTACATTGATTTATACAGGTAATAAAAAGAGCAAAAATACAATACATAATAAAAAACATCCAAAGTTTTACTAAACCAAGCCCTAATTAATTAATATTTTTTTTCTATTAATTAGAAAATTTAATTGGTCAAGCTCGCAAAAAGAGCAAGAGTATATCTAATTTTAATTTTAAAATGTGCAAGAGACTAGTACTTAATCTGTTATCTGTTAAAAACTAAAAACGCCAAGATAAATAATTTTCTAAAAGCTATTTTAGTAATTCCTCTTTTTTTTTTTATGTAAAGTCAAGTTTTGGATGTCATAGTTTGTAGATCAGAGCCTGTCCTAAAAATATAAAAGTCTTTTATTACAATAATCTTACAATAAAAGACAATCAATCAGTTCCAAAATCAATTGGTTAATGATTTGAAATAACCCAAAAAAGAAATAACTTTTTGGGGATAAGTTATGGTTTTTTTTATGATTCAGATCAAATACTGCTTTTGGTGTAATTATTTGTCTTTGCTCTATCAATATATATAAATTAGTGTAATACGAAATAATAATGAAAATGGAAATTTTCATTTTTTGGATCTTCATCAAACTTTACTTAATAATAATTGAATTGTAATACAAAGTACTAGTTTTTTTTTCAATAGTAATTTCTTCATATCATTTGACGAATTTTAACTTCTTGATTTTAAATATTTAAATTCAAATAGTTGAAAAAGATTCAGAATAATTATAAAATTCGATATTTTGTTTATTTGAATTTTTTATTTTATTAACTGACCCCTTTCATTTCACTTTCATTTCAAAAGAAATAAGAGCCGGTAAATCAGAACCAATTAATTAAGATAAAAATAAAAAGACTTTTTTATTTATTTTTATGGAATATATATATCAATATTTCTGGATTATAACTTTCATCTCACTTCCTGTTCCTATATTAATAGGAGTAGGACTTCTACTTTTTCCAACGGCAACAAAAAGTCTTCGCCGTATGTGGGTTTTTCCAAGTGTTTTATTGTTAAGTATAATTATGCTTTTTTCAACCTATCTAGCTATTCAACAAGTAAATAACCCTTCTATATATCTATCTATATGGTCTTGGACTATAAATAATGACTTTTCTTTAGAATTTGGCTATTTAGTTGACCCACTTACTTCTATTATGTTAATATTAATTACTACTGTTGGAATTTTGGTTCTTATTTATAGTGACAATTATATGTCTCATGATCAGGGATATTTGAGATTTTTTGCATATATGAGTTTTTTCAATACTTCAATGGTAGGATTGGTTACTAGTTCTAATCTCATACAAATTTATTTTTTTTGGGAATTGGTTGGAATGTGTTCTTATCTATTAATAGGTTTTTGGTTTACACGACCTACTGCAGCGAATGCTTGTCAAAAAGCGTTTGTCACTAATCGCGTCGGAGATTTTGGTTTATTATTAGGAATTTTAGGTTTTTATTGGATAACGGGCAGTTTAGAATTTCGGGATTTGTTTGAAATATTCAATAACTTGGTTTATAATAATGAAGTTAATCTTTTATTTGCTACTTTGTGTGCCTTTCTATTATTTGCTGGTGCAATTGCTAAATCTGCCCAATTTCCCCTTCATGTATGGTTACCCGATGCTATGGAAGGGCCTACCCCTATTTCAGCTCTTATACATGCTGCTACTATGGTAGCAGCTGGAATTTTTCTTGGAGCTCGGCTTCTTCCGCTTTTCATAGTTATGCCTTATATAATGAATCTAATAGCTTTATTAGGTATAATAACATTACTTTTAGGAGCCACTTTAGCCTTTGCTCAAAAGGATATTAAGAGAGGTTTAGCTTATTCTACAATGTCTCAATTGGGTTATATGATGT